ATCAATTGGCAAGAGGTCAACGATTGCGCGAGTTGCTCAAACAATCCCAATCAGCCCCTCTCACTGTGGAAGAACAGATAATTACTATTTATACCGGAACGAATGGTTATCTTGATTCATTAGAGATTGGGCAGGTAAGGAAATTTCTCGTTGAGTTACGTGCTTACTTAAAAACAAATAAACCTCAATTCCAAGAAATCATATCTTCTACCAAAACATTCACTGGGGAAGCGGAAGCCCTTTTGAAAGAAGCTATTCAGGAACAGATGGAACTCTTTTTACTTCAGGAACAAGTAGAAAAAAATTGATTAATAATCAAAATAATCAAAATGATTAATAATTAATAATAATAATATTAACATAAATAAAAAAAATTCATATTAATATATAATTAATAATATTAATATAATTTAATATTAATATAATTAATTATAATTAATAATAATAATTAAATAATTAATAATTAAAAATAATTAAAATGAAATAATAAAATATTCAATTCTATTTTATTATATTAATATTATAAATATATTTTATTCTATTATAAATATATTTAAATAAAAATATAAATATATAATTTCAAAAATATAAATATATAATTTATAATAATTTATGAAATTTATTAGAATAATTTAATTTTAATAGAGAATAATTTAATAGAATTTTGAATATATTTTTTGATTTTATATGTATAATAATTTTGAATAGAATTCTATATAAAATTCTATAAAATTTGAATATATAATTTGAATATATTAATATATAAGTTATTACTCTAAAAGTCTAAGCGTCTCTTGTTGAACTCAAATCATTCAAAATCTTTTTCTTGACATAGAAATATAGAAATTCAATTAAATATATATGCAAATAATTTGCGTCCAATAGGATTTGAACCTATACCAAAGGTTTAGAAGACCTCTGTCCTATCCATTAGACAATGGACGCTTTTCTTTTCATTACAATTTTATTTACTGTTCTATTCGGAAAAAAGAATATGTTAGGCAATTCCGGGGATTATATATTATGTATTCAATTTAATGATTAATTCAATTTATTTCTTTTCTTTAAGTTAATTAGAATTATATTCTAATGAATTCTAATAAAAATGCATTTTGTTAGTTTATTTCAATTTTATTGAAAAATGAAATAACTATGAAATAACTAAATTAATTGGTTATTAAATAATTAAATATTAATATTCAAAAACTATTTCAATTTATAAAAAAAAAAGAAATATAATATAAATTATAAATTAATATAAATATTATATAATTCATTTATATAATTAAATAGAATATAAATTCTAAATTAATATAAATATTATATAATTAATATTATATATTAATATAAATATTATATAATAATATTATATAATTAATAATTATATAAATAAATATATAATAATATAGAATATATAATTAATAAATATAAATAAAAGAAATTATATAATTAATAATTATATAATATATAAATAAATATATTATAGAATTATTAAATATAATTATTATTATTATAATTATTATTATTAAATATAATTATTAATAATAAATAATAATTATTAATAATAAATAATAATAATATTATATGAAATTGAAATTTGAAATATTAATAATAATATTAATTAAATAGAATAAATTAGAATAATAAATAATATAATTAATATAATATAATAGAAATTTGATATTTTTTTATTAATCCATATAAAAAAATTTAAAATAAAAAAATTATAGATTCGAATTAATATATTCATATTAATAAATGAATATATTAATAGAATAGAATATAAGCGGGTAGCGGGAATCGAACCCGCATCGTTAGCTTGGAAGGCTAAGGGTTATAGTCGACGTTGATTCATCATTTTTAACGCCTCTAATTCAAAACCGAACGTGAAACTTTGGTTTTATTCGGCTCCTTTATGGAAGAAATTAACAAATGAAATTAACAAATGGAAGACGTGAACAAAATAAAAAAAACTCGACCCATAACATCTATGTCAGCCTTTCTGTTTGAATGCATTTAAAACACCCCGCTTTTTAGATGATCCTTATAGAAGAGGAGGATTATAACAATCTTTTTTTTTTCTAGTTACTTCGTTCTCTATTTCTATTTGAGAGAATCCTTAGGAAAAGAATTTTTTTCCATCGAGCTAAACTAAATATTAAATATGTCGATGTCTCTAGTAAACTAGAGTAATCGTTTAATAGCTATTTTGCTTCAATTTCTCCTATACTATACAAATAACAAATCAAAAAATTGAAGATTTAGTTACGATTGGAAATACACTTTCTATATCTCTCTCCATGGATCCTTTATCCATACTCAAAAAATTGGGAGTATTGATCCAATTTAAAAAACTTATGTTTCGTAATTTCATAATAAAATTTGTCAATTTCTAGTTGATTTTTCTTGAATACAAATTACGATAATGTATATTATTCCTCGAATTGTTCATTAAGAGGTAAAGGATTAAACCCTTTTAAGAAATAAAGTTTTTGATCGGCAAACGAAGGATCCCTTAACTGTTAAGGGGCCAATAGAAAACGAATCACACTTTTACCACTAAACTATACCCGCTCCAATGCTATTATTGTATATAAATGGGCTTTTTGTCGAATTGTCGAACAAGGGAATCGGTCGGAATCAAAAAATAGGATCATAAAAGAATCATGAAAATGAGAGTGTTGACATGTTTCCGTAAGTGCAGTGCACCCAATTAAGAAAAGGGGACTCGTTTCATTTTTGATTTTGTTTTCCTGAAGGTGTACTGCTTAAGCCATAACATAAAGATGTACTGTGCAATAATCCACAGTTCCATTCTTTTTTTTAAGGAAAAAAGAAATAAGAGATGACATTTTGATTTTATTATCCGGGATTCATGGGAACAAAAAAGGCCCGGCTAGGTGCTGACCCGGCCGGGCTGGTTGTAGAAAAAAAATTATATATATATATTCATTATTCTATACATATATTCATTATATATATATATTTTTGATTTTTTCATTATTATATATATATATTCATTATATATATATATATATATTTTTTTTATTTATATATTCTTTCTATTTATATTATTAATTTATTAATATAAAATCAATTTATTAATATAAAAAAGATAATTATAATTCATTTTAATTATAAATATATAAAATATAATAGATTTATATAAATTCAATTTATATAAATTTATAGAAAATATATAAATATATTAGAATTATAAATATAAATATATAAAATAATATATAAAATATAAAAAAATATTGAATTATATAAATTAATAATATTGAATTATATAAATTAATAAGAAATTATATAAATTAATAATATTATATAAATTAGAAAATAAATATTGATTAGATATTGATAATGTAACTATAGTAATTCTATTTTTCAATTGAGGAGAGATGGCTGAGTGGACTAAAGCGTCGGATTGCTAATCCGTTGTACGGACTTTTCGTACCGAGGGTTCGAATCCCTCTCTTTCCGTCCATGATTTGGTATTTTTTTTGTTTGAATTTATGGAACCCCCCCTTTTTTTGTTTGATTTTTTTTATTTTGATGTAAAATAGATCAAAGAATATTTCAAAAAAAAAAATCAAGCACAAGCAAGGAAAACACTGAAACCATAAAATCTTATTTTTTATTCTTCCCGTCCCGGATTACGTCCCGGGTCGTTAGATAGGAATCCGAAAATGAAAAGAGAAACAAAGAATATCACTACTGTGTAAACAAAAAGTTTTAGAGTAAGCATTACACAATCTCCAAGATCATAAAAAAAAAAAAAAAAGAGAAAGATTCTCCTATACTACATATTATGTTTCTTTTGACACTAAGAAATGAAGTGATTTCGAGAAATAGAAAAAAATTTTTAGGAAATTGATTTGTAACTGTAATTAAGAGTCGAGTCCTTTATTATCATTATCAAAAATTTTATTTCCACAATTAGATATTTGTCTTGTCGGGGGACTCAAATTTCATATCTAATAGGATTTTTCAAAATGTAAGAATGAGGAAATTGTTATTGGCTCTAAAAAAATTTCAATATTTGAATCGAGGATTCATACTGTAAGACTTATCTAATCTGATCTTATCAATAATGTTAGAGTTAGAATTTTTTTTCGAAAAAATTCTGAATTTTTCTAGGACAGTATTCAAATTAAAGATATTATCGAAAACTTACAGCAGCTTGCCAAACAAAAGCTAAGAGAAAAAAGAATACAGGTATTACTGGCATAATATCTACAATTGGATTCAAAAAAGCGTAGGCTTCAGGCAATTTCGCGAAGAAAAAACTACTTGAATAAAGAGCAGAGTTAATATAAATACAGACCAAACTAAAGATATTAAGCATAACAAAAATTTTTTTCTTTAAGATAATTGTATTTTTTCTTTTTGGGAGTTAAGTTTTTGTGAGTTAAATTGAGTTTTAAATAAATATAAAAATGAACTTAAACTTATTAGAATTTCTTTAATAATTCAAATAAAAAAAAAAATTTATAATCTAATTAGAATATATAAGAATATATAAATGAAATTATTTAATATTAATATTCTCAATTTATTAAAATTTATTAATATTATAAATTAGAAAATATATAAAATATAAAAAATATATGAATATTGAATATAATACTTAATGAAATATCTTAATGAAATATTTAAATAGGTTACTAATTCAAAATATATTACTAATAATTATATTACTAAACTAATTAATACTAATAAACTAATACTAATTTCATTAAGATATTTTTTTGAAGATATTTTTTAGTTTTAAAGTGAAAAAAAAAAAGTGAAAAATGAATCAAATTAAATTCAATTAAAAGTATACCCTAAAAATCTTTCTTTGATTTGAACTTATCCAATTCAAAATCTTTCGGTTCTGAAATAAAAAATAGAAGAAATCAATCATACTTTCATACAATATCTTAATTGAATTCTATATAATGATCAATAATTTTGAGTCTAATTCTATATCTTCATATATTAAAAAATCCTAGCAACAATTTATTCTATAGGTATTTAGATATTTGGGCTGGAATTGACGAAGAAGCAATACCAATATTAATGTTTATTAGTGTCGAATAGAAATGGGGCGTGGCCAAGTGGTAAGGCAACGGGTTTTGGTCCCGCTATTCGGAGGTTCGAATCCTTCCGTCCCAGAGCATATCCATCCATGATATATATCATATCAGAGTACAAATTGTATATCACAAAAAAGATTTCCTTTTTTTAATGATTCGTCTCCAAATCGAGTCACTTTGAAGATCCAGATTAAAAAAACTGACTCTATATAGAAAGATAGAAACTATCAAATATTGAATATTAATTAATATTATTTTTTTAATAAAAAAATTAATAATTAATATTAAAAAAATATTATTTTATTAAAAAATAGAATTATTAATTATTAAAGAATATAAATGTATAAAAAGAATATAAATGTATAACATATAAAGAATAATAAAGAATATTTTTTTTAATTAATTTTATTGATTATTGAAAAATTCGTCATATATAAATTCTTCGAGTTAATTTGCATTTTTGTTGAGACTTTTTTTTTTACTTTTCATAAAAGTATAGATTACTCTGTATTATATTGATTGAATCAATGACTATTCATGATTTCATAATTGAATCAATTACATACCGGCTCCAAAGCAAAGTAATGTTATGGTAAAACTTCGTTTGAAACGATGTGGTAACAAGCAACGTGCGACTTGAAAGACATGATTCGATTAGCTGTGGATTCTTACATCCACCATTTTTTATATAGAAACGGGGATGCTCTTGGCTCGACATCGTTTATTCTGTTCCACTAGAACTCAGTTTTTGGGGAGGGGAGAGGGATTGATATACTAAATAGTACATGATGGAGCTCGAGTTAATTCATTTCTCAGGAGCAAGGATCTATGGTTAGTTAAAATTAATAAGTTAGAACAACTTCGTAAGTACATTTTCGATATAGAAATTGAAAGGACCCAATTCGATTAAGTTTCAAAAATTTGTTCGAATTGGTTAAACTATTTCGATCAAAAATGTATCCTCGGGAATCAACTATCTATTTCTATAATGATAGAAAAAAAAAACGGTATGTTGCTGCCATTTTTGAAACGATAAAAGATCCCCGAAGTAATGTCTAAACCCAATGATTCAAGGAAAAGCTAAAGGATCCTGGAACAAGTAAATACCATTTTCAATTGTCTCAACAACTATATTAGATTCGATTAGAATGCAGAAAAAAATATATTCGAAAAGAGACAGACAAGAAAAGGGGATAGAGACCACTCAATAAATGAAATACCTAAAGGTTTTTGAGTTCTTTATGAGTTATCCAAACTTGAGTTATGAGGTTGCGAGTACAAGTGATTTTTTTTTCGGTAAAGAAAACTTAAATCATAGTCTAATTGATTTGATGATTTTATGGATCTATTTAACATCCTAATTAACATTAACATAGACATAATTTCTGACATAATTTCGAATTTTCTCGAGCCGTACGAGGAGAAAACTTCTTATACGGTTCTAGGGGGGTGTATTATTTATCTATATCTATCCCAATGAGCCGTTTATCGAATCGTTGCAATTGATGTTCGATCCCGAAGAGAGGGAAGAGATCTTCGGAAAGTGGGTTTCTATGATCCGATAAAGAATCAAACCTATTTAAATATTCCTGTTATTCTATATTTCCTTGAAAAAGGCGCTCAACCTACCGGAACTGTTCAGGATATTTCAAAAAGGGCGGGTGTTTCTATGGAACTTTGCCTTAATCAACAAACGAAATTCAATTAATGAAATAAAAAAATAGGGGTGTGGATGACTTGTATATAGATTTATATAACCCTTTTCTTTCTTATCCCCCCGCTCTCTTGCTCTATTCATATCCCATTTTTTTTTGCTATTTTTTTTTTTTTATTGCTATAGAATGCTGTTTTCTATAACCACAAAATCCATTTTTATGGAATTATAATATATGAATATAAAAATTTTATGGAAATGGAATTAATAAATATTAATAATTAATAAATATTAATATTTAATAGAAATATGTATTAATATATAGAAATTATTAAATGAATTATAAAATAAATAATAATATATAAAATATATAATCTAAATAAATAATCTAAAAATAACTAATATAGAATATAAAAAATGAATAAATTGAAATATATATAAAATAATAATAATATATAAATCAAAAAGAATATCAAAAATGAATATATAATATAAAAAAATGGATAGAAAAAAGAGCAAATCAATACCTGAAGGAATAAATGAAGTAATTGGGTCTATAAATACATTACCCTCAACGAGGTGGTTTTTGTTGAAATTCTCTAAATATAAATAAAAAAAGGGGGTTGGGTTAAGCTTGCTTATTGATTGAATTCTTAATTGATATTAATTGATAATTGATTGAATAAATAACCCCATCTCTGCTTTTTTACTTCATTTTCACATACGCCCTTTTTTGTATCTATTATGTAGTGCCAATACAATATAATTACAATAGAATTGCTTTGTTTTTTTTTTGTTTTCGTTTATTTGAATAGTTTTATTTCATTTTTATCATTAGTATTATTTTCTTATTAATATTAGAATTTATTTATATTAGAATTTATTTACACACTTTTTTCTTATTTATTTTTGAATTTCAATTGGTATTTCTTTTTTTATTTCCTATAAAATAAATTAATTAATTATTATTTTATAATTTTTTATTTTATATACCAATGAAATTTCTATAATAATTAAATAATTTTATATAATAATTAATTAATAATTAATTAATCAGTTATATTTATATATATAATAATATAATAATATATATAATAAAATTTATATATATAATAATATAATAATAATAAATAATATTTAAATATAATATATAATATTTAAATATAATAATAATAATAATATTTAAATAATATTTATATATATAATATTCTATTTATTTTATTTTATTTATTTTATATATAATAATAATTAGAATAATCATTTTTATATTATTATTTTATATTTATATATTTTTTCATTTTTTTTTGATAATTATTAGATTGAGATTAGAATTTTTTTTTCTTTTGTTTTCTTCATTGTATTCTTTTTTCAACATTAATATTGACAACAGTGTATCAAACAAATATAATCCGATCGTGAATAAACGGATCTATTTATTTCCGTTCCATAGGATTTTTTTACATCATCAAAAAAAAAAAAAATGATGGATTTTTTGTGATACAAACAAGAAGTTTTTTTTTTTTTTTTTTTAGAAAATTATATTTTTTCTTTTTTTATTTTCTTTATTTTGATTTCGATTGTATCTACACATCCTATATTTCTTTCATTTCTTAGTTTATTAGGGTTGCTAACTCAATGGTAGAGTACTCGGCTTTTAAGTGCGACTCGATTTTTTACACATTTCTATGAAGCAATAGATTCGTCCATACCATCGGTAGAGTTTGTAAGACCACGACTGATCCAGAAAGGAATGAATGGAAAAAGCAGCATGTCGTATCACTGGAGAATTCTAAAAATATTTTTTTTCTTATTGGATCTGGCCAAAACCCTTGTTTCAATTCTTGGCTCGGAACAATCAAATTAAAAGTTGGGTTGAATTTATAAATGGATAGAGCTTGGCGGCTCCAATTATAGGGAAAGAAAAAGCAACGAGCTTTCATTTTGAATTTGAATGATTAACCCATCTAATTTTACGTTAAAAATAGATTAGTGCTTGATGCGGGAAAAGCTTTTCTCATGAATGTATTATTGATTTTTGTTATGAGTCCTAACTATTAGCTATTCCCCATTATATTATATTCTGGGGCGGTGATAAATGTGTAGAAGAAAGAGTATATTGATAAAGATATTTTTTTTTTCCAAAATCAAAAGAGCGATTGGGTTGAGAAAATAAAGGATTTCTAACTATCTCGTTATCCTAGAGTGAGCATAAAACAATTAGATGGATAAAGCGAGGAGAGAGAGTTCGTTGATGAGTCTTACTTGTTTTCTTTTTCTAGGTATCTATTCGTATTTTATTATATATAATAGAATGCCTTGTTTTGACTGTATCGCACTATGTATCATTTGATAACCCAATAAATCCCTTATTCCTGGGCCAAGTCTAAGTTATAATTTCACAAATGGAGGAAGCTCAAATATTTTTCGAACTAGATAGATCTCGCCAACATGACTTCCTATACCCGCTTATTTTTCGGGAGTATATTTATACACTTGCTTATGATCATGGTTTAAATAGTTCCATTTTGGCGGAAAATGTGGGTTCTGACAATAAATCTAGTTTACTAATTATAAAACGTTTAATTACTCGAATGTATCAACAGAATCATTTGATTATTTTTGCTAATGATTCTAACAAAAATAAATTTTTGGGGTACAACAAGAATTTATATTCTCAAATAATATCAGAGGGGTTTGCCGTCATAGTGGAAATCCCATTTTCCCTCCAATCGGAGAAGGCAAAACTCGTAAAATCTTATAAATTACGATCAATTCATTCAATATTTCCTTTTTTCGAGGATAAATTTACATATTTCAATTATGTGTCAGATGTACGAATACCCTATCCTATCCATCTGGAAATATTGGTTCAAAGCCTTCGCTACTGGGTGAAAGATACCTCTTCTTTTCATTTATTAAGGCTCTTTCTTTACCAGTATTGTAATTGGAACAGTATTATTAAATCTATTTCGACTTTTTCAAAAAGTAATCCAAGATTTTTCTTGGTCCTATATAATTTTTATGTATGTGAATACGAATCTATCTTCCTTTTTCTCCGTAACAAATCCTCTTATTTACGATTAACATCTTCTAGAGTTCTTTTTGAGCGAGTATATTTCTATGGAAAAATAGAGCATCTTATAGAAATCTTTGCTAATGATTTTCCGTCTACTCTATGGTTTTTCAAGGACCCCTTCATTCATTATGTTAGATATCAAGGAAAATCCATCCTGGCTTCAAAGAATACGCCTCTTTTGATCAA